TGTGGCTTAGGTGGAAACTAGATCAACGCGTTATTGCTTCAAGAGAAGCTCCCATAGAAGTTCACTATGAATCTTTGGGTACCTATCATGAGATTTATGGGCATTATCTAATAGTAAGAAGCATAAAAAAAGAAATTCTTTGGATATATATTCGAACTGATGTTGGTCATATTTCTCTTTATCGCGAAATAGAAGAAGCTATACAAGGCTTTTGTCGGGCTGACTCATAAGGTATCTAATGAATCGCATAGTATTTCATCTAAGGAGAATTCAATGACATTCAATTTCATTGAGGTTTCTCTGTTTTCACTAGGACCATAGTTCCTGAATTGCTATACAAATAAAGATTGAGAACAGGAAGTTTTCTAATCACGGACTCAAATCCATTGTTTCATCTTACTTATCGGAATATGGAGGTACTTATGGCAGAACGGGCCAATCTGGTCTATCACAATAAAGTGATAGATGGGACTGCCATTAAACGACTTATTAGTAGATTAATAGATCATTTCGGAATGTCATATACATCACATATCTTGGATCAAGTAAAGACTCTGGGTTTTAAGCAAGCCACTGTTACATCCATTTCATTAGGAATTGATGATCTTTTAACAATACCTTCTAAGGGATGGCTAGTCCAAGATGCGGAACAACAAAGTTTCATTTTGGAAAAACACCATCATTATGGGAATGTACATGCGGTAGAAAAGTTACGCCAATCCATTGAGATATGGTATGCTACAAGTGAATATTTGCGACAAGAAATGAATCCTAATTTTAGGATGACTGACCCTTTGAATCCAGTCCATATAATGTCTTTTTCGGGAGCTAGAGGAAATGTATCTCAAGTACACCAATTAGTAGGTATGAGAGGATTAATGTCAGATCCTCAAGGCCGAATGATTGATTTGCCCATTCAAAGCAATTTACGCGAAGGATTGTCTTTAACAGAATATATCATATCTTGTTATGGAGCCCGCAAGGGAGTTGTGGATACTGCTGTACGAACATCCGATGCTGGATATCTTACGCGTAGGCTTGTTGAAGTAGTTCAACACATTGTTATACGTAGAAAAGATTGTGGTACTATTCGAGGAATTTCTGTGAGTCCTCAAAAGGGTAGGATGCCGGAAAGAATTTTTATTCAAACATTAATTGGTCGTGTATTAGCAGATGATATATATATGGGTTCACGATGCATTGCCCTTCGGAATCAAGATATTGGTATTGGACTTGTCAATCAATTCATAGCCTTTCGAACAAAATCAATATCTATTCGAACTCCCTTTACTTGTAGAAGTACATCTTGGATATGTCGATTATGTTATGGTCGGAGTCCTACTCATGGTGACCTGGTCGAATTGGGGGAAGCTGTAGGTATTATTGCGGGTCAATCTATTGGGGAACCGGGCACTCAACTAACACTAAGAACTTTTCATACTGGTGGAGTATTCACAGGGGGTACTGCAGAACATGTACGAGCCCCTTCGAATGGAAAAATAAAATTGAATGAAGATTTGGTTCATCCCACACGTACACGTCACGGACATCCTGCTTTTTTATGTGATATAGACTTGTATGTAACTATTGAAAGTAAGAATATTCTCCATAATGTCACTATCCCGCCAAACAGTTTTATTTTAGTTAAAAACGATCAATATGTAGAATCCGAACAAGTGATTGCTGAGATTCGCGCAGGAACAGATACTTTGAGTGTTAAAGAGAGAGTTAGAAAACATATTTATTCTGACTCAGAAGGAGAAATGCATTGGAGTACTGATGTCTACCATGCACCCGAATTTACATATAGTAATGTTCATCTCTTAACAAAAACAAGCCATTTATGGATATTATCGGGAGGTTCCTGTAAATCCAGCGTAGTACCCTTTTCGCTCCATAAGGATGAAGATCAAATGAATGTGAATTCTCTTTCTGTTAAAGAAAGACATCTTTCTAACTTCTCAAAGAATAATGATCAAGTGAGACACAAATTTTTGAATTCAAATTTATTTAGTAAAAAAAAGAGTCTTCCTTATTTCAATCCAATCAGATGTATTGATCATTGTAATCTCATATATCCTACTATTATTCACGAGAATTCTTATTTATTGGCAAAAAGGCGAAGAAATAGATTGATTATTCCATTCCAATCTATTACAGAACGAGATAACGAACTAATACCTCGTTCCAGCACCTCAATTGAAATACCTACAAATGGTATCTTCCATAGAAACAGTATTCTTGCTTATTTTGATGATCCTCAATACAGAAGAAATAGTTCGGGAATTACTAAATATGAGACTGTAGGGATGCATTCAATCGTCAAAAAAGATTATTGGATTGAGTATAGAGGAATCAAAGAATTTCATCCAAAATACCAAATGAAAGTAGATCGATTTTTTTTCATTCCCGAGGAAGTGCATATTTTACCCGAATCTTCTTCCATAATGGTACGGGACAATAGTATTATTGGAGTAGATACACGAATCACTAGAAATACAAAAAGCCGAGTGGGCGGATTAGTTCGAGTGGAGAAAAAAAAAAAAAGGATTGAACTTAAAATATTTTCTGGAGATATTCATTTTCCTGACGAGACAGATAAGATCTCTCGACACAGCGGGATCTTGATCTCGCCAGAAATGATAAAAACAATTTCTAAAGAATCAAAAAAATTGAAAAATTGGATCTATATCCAACATATCACAACTAAAAAAAAAAAAGATTTTGTTTTGGTTCGACCCGTAATTCCATATGAAATAGCGGATGGGATCAATTTAGAAACACTTTTTTCCCAGGATCTATTGCAAGAAGTGGATAATATGCAACTTCGAGTTTTGAATTATATCCTTTATGGAAATGGAAAACCAATTCGGGGAATTTCTGACACAAGTATTCAATTAGTTCGGACTTGTTTAATGTTGAATTGGGACCGAGACAAAAAAAATTCTTTTATTGAAGAAGCCCACACTTCCTTTCTTGCGATAAGTGTAAATGGTCTGATTCGAGATTTCCTAAAAATTGACTTAATGAAATCCCATATTTCATATAGCAGAAAAAGGGAAGATCCATCAGGTTCAGGATGGATCTCTGATAATGAATCAAATCGAACCAATATCAATCCATTTTATTACATTTCTTCTAATTCTAAGGTAAAGATTCAACAATCAATTAGTAAAAATCAAGGAACTCTTCGTGCGTTGTCGAATCGGGCTAAAAATAAGGAATGCCGATCTTGGATAATTTTGTCATCATCAAATTGTTTTCGAATGGGACCATTCAACGATGTAAAATATCCAAATGTGATAAAAGAAGCAATTCAAAGAGATTCTATAAATTCAATTAACAATTTGTTGGGACCTTTTGGAACAGCCATTCCAATTGCGAATTTTTATTCATTTGATCAATTAATAACTCATAATAAGATCGCCGCAGCAAAATACTTTCAACTTGAAAATTTCAAAAATACTTTTCAAAGACTTCAATTGTATTTACTAGATGAAAGAGGAAAAATTTATAATCCCGACTCCTGTAGTAACCTTGTTTTGAATCCTTTTCATTTGAATTGGTCCTTTCTCTATCATAATTATCATCATCATTATGATAATAAAACATCTACAATAATTAGCCTTGGGCAGTTTCTTTTTGAAAATGTATGTATAGCTAAAAATGGACCGCATCTAAAATCGGGTCAAGTTTTAATAGTTCAAGTTGACTCTGTAGTAATCAGATCAGCTAAGCCTTATTTAGCAACTCCAGGAGCAACTGTTCATGGGCATTGTGGAGAAAGAATTCATGAGGGAGATACATTAGTCACATTTATCTATGAAAAGTCGAGATCTGGTGATATAACCCAAGGTCTTCCAAAAGTAGAACAAGTATTAGAAGTGCGTTCGATTGATTCAATATCTATAAATCTAGAAAAAAGAATTGAAGTTTGGAACAAACATATAACAAGAATTCTTGGAATTCCTTGGGGATTCTTGATTGGTGCTGAGCTAACTATAGCGCAAAGTCGTATATCTTTAGTTAATAAGATTCAAAAGGTTTATCGATCGCAGGGGGTTCAGATCCACAATAGACATATCGAAATTATTGTACGTCAAATAACCTCAAAAGTGTTGGTTTCAGAAGATGGAATGTCGAATGTTTTTTTACCCGGAGAGTTAATTGGATTGTTGCGAGCTGAACGAACAGGACGCGCTTTTGAAGAAGCTATCTTTTATCGAGCTATTTTATTGGGAATAACGAAAGCCTCTCTGAATACTCAAAGTTTCATATCTGAGGCTAGTTTTCAAGAAACTGCTCGAGTTTTAGCAAAAGCTGCTCTCCGGGGTCGTATCGATTGGTTGAAAGGTTTGAAAGAAAACGTTGTTCTGGGGGGAATGATACCCGTTGGTACCGGATTTAAAGGATTAATGCGCTGTTCAAGAAAACATAATAAAATGATTTTGGAAACCAAAAAGAATCATTTATTCGAGAAGGAAAAGAGAGATATTTTGTTCCACCACAGAAAATTATTGGATTATTTTATTTTAAAGAATTTCTCATGATAAACCAGAAAAATTGTTGAGTTTATAGGATTGAATTCTTACTAAAAGATAGAGTGCGGATTTTTTTTTAATTCTTGGTGGTGGTTATTTTTATTTGCAATATCTATTGGATTTGGTAATAGTAATTAAATTAAGAGAAAGATAATAAAGGAATATATAAATAAATCTAAAGAAGTGGCTTGGATCCGGTATATCAACAGCCAATCTAGAGAAGGTTCCATCGGAACAATTATTTGATAATTGATTTTTTTTAGGATACCTCGTCTCTTTTCTTTTTTTTTTAATTCAATGAAAAAAGATAAAGATCAAAAAAGTGTGAGGAAAAATGACAAAAAGATATTGGAATATAAATTTGGAAGATATGATGGAAGCAGGAGTTCATTTTGGTCATGGGACTCGAAAATGGAATCCTAAAATACGTCCTTATATTTCTGCAAAGCGTAAAGGTATTCATATTATAAATCTTACCAGAACGGCTCGTTTTTTATCAGAAGCTTGTGATTTGGTTTTTGATGCAGCAAGTAAAGGAAAAAAATTCTTAATTGTTGGTACCAAAACTAAAGCAGCTGATTTAGTAGCACGGGCTGCAATAAAGGCTCAGTGTCATTATGTTAATAAAAAATGGCCCGGCGGTTTGTTAACAAATTGGTCAACTACAGAAACAAGACTTCATAAGTTCAGGGACTTGAAAATGGAAGAAAATATGGGGAGACTCAACCGTCTTCCAAAAAGAGATGCAGCTGTTTTAAAGAGAAAATTATCCCACTTGCAAACATATCTTAGCGGGATTCAATATATGACAGGGTTGCCTGATATTGTAATAATCGTTGATCAGCAAGAAGAATATACAGCTCTTTTAGAATGCATCACTTTAGGAATTCCAACAATTTCTTTAATTGATACAAATTGTGATCCCGATCTCGCAGATATTTCGATTCCGGCGAATGATGACGCTATAGCTTCAATTCGATACATCCTTAACAAATTAGTATTCGCAATTTGTGAGGGACGTTCTAGCTATATAAGAAATCCTTGATTCATAATAATTAAGATAAAATAAAAGAAATCATTTTAGGAACTCTATATATATTTATCAATAAATTATTCAAATTGAAGTATAAAGCCGGTAATAAGTAAGCAAGTCAACAAATAAACAAAGACACGATTGAATCAAAATAATTCCTTTTCAATTTTTATTTTGCTAAGAGGGCAATATGAATGTTCTATCATGTTCCATCAACACACTAAAAGGATTATATGATATATCTGGTGTAGAAGTAGGCCAACATTTCTATTGGCAAATAGGAGATTTCAAAGTCCATGGCCAAGTACTTATTACTTCTTGGGTTGTAATTCTTATCTTATTAGGTTCATCCGTTATAGCTGTTCGGGATCCACAAACCATTCCGACTAACCGTCAGAATTTCTTCGAATACGTCCTTGAATTTATTCGAGACGTGAGTAAAACTCAGATCGGAGAAGAATATGGTCCGTGGGTTCCATTTATTGGAACTATGTTTCTATTTATTTTCGTTTCTAACTGGTCAGGGGCTCTTTTACCTTGGAAAATCATACAGTTACCTCATGGGGAATTAGCTGCGCCCACTAATGATATAAATACTACTGTTGCATTAGCTTTACTCACGTCAGTAGCATATTTCTATGCAGGTATTAGCAAAAAAGGATTAAGTTATTTCAGTAAATATATTAAACCAACTCCAATCTTGTTACCCATTAACATATTAGAAGATTTTACAAAACCTTTATCACTTAGTTTTCGACTTTTTGGAAATATATTAGCTGATGAATTAGTAGTTGTTGTTCTTGTTTCTTTAGTACCTTTATTAGTTCCTATACCTGTCATGTTCCTTGGGTTATTTACAAGTGGTATTCAAGCTCTTATCTTTGCAACTTTAGCTGCGGCCTATATAGGCGAATCTATGGAGGGTCATCATTGACTAGTTTGAAATTTTTTTTGTTTAGCCCAATCCATTCCTTATTTGATTTAATCTTGGATATTAGGAATCACAATTCTTCTGGTCCAATTTTTATGACGTGCAATTCAAAAAGATGTTATATAGAATTAGAACAATTCCCATTTCAGTTGATTTTATTCAACTCCACGATTGACCAAAAGAAAATTTTAATAAATAATAAATGACAGGAACTTAGATCAATCAAATACTAATATGGAAATCATTTGACTTAATAAATTCGTCTATTTCAATGGGTTGTATCCATTCATGTTTGATTTGGATAATTATTAATCACAAGATTAAAAAAAAAAAGAAATGGAAGAACAAAAGTTATATGTATTCACAAAACTTTATTACTTTGATTGGATGAATCGGATTGAGGGAATATTTAAGTCATAATTCATTGGTTGATTGTATCATTAACCATTTTTCTTTATTTTGGTGCGAGGAACTTATCATGAATCCACTGATTTCTGCCGCTTCTGTTATTGCTGCTGGATTGGCCGTAGGGCTTGCTTCTATTGGACCTGGGGTTGGTCAAGGTACTGCTGCAGGTCAAGCTGTAGAAGGTATTGCGAGACAACCTGAGGCGGAGGGAAAAATACGAGGCACTTTATTGCTTAGTCTAGCTTTTATGGAAGCTTTAACCATATATGGACTAGTTGTAGCATTAGCGCTTTTATTTGCGAATCCTTTTGTTTAATTTGATAATATAAGTGTTTATTGAATTCTATAAGAAAAAAATACGTATTTTTTTCTTATAGAATTGCCTTGGACTTGCTGCTTGCTTTTTTGAAGTCATAGTTAAGATTGGCTTCCTATTTTTACTTAGTTGTTAAGAGAATCTATTATATCATGGGAAGGACTTATTTTAGGATGAGGAATTAGCATACTGACTCGCTTTCTTACAGTTTTGAATGGATCCTTTTTTTTTTAACTTCATTCTTCATTGAGTTAAGTTCATGAAGTTAGTA